AATGAATATCTAACGAGGGAAAACATCTCTATCAAGATGACAGACCCATTCCATTCTCTGTACTATCAATAGGATCCATTCTAACAAGTCACACACTCATATTCCGGAAATACAGAAACAAAGAAATTCCGCGGTCGAACTGCCAAAACGGACCCAAAATACAAGCCTAAACGCTTCACTTTAGAGTGAAAAGCAAAGCTAGGACTTAGTGATTCTCAGAAATCTAATTCATTGAAATTCCGTCTAGTAAAACGGAAGAATTATAAATCTCTAAAATAATAGATAGAAATATTGCAAATAAGGCCATTGCGACTCCCATCAATGGAGTAGTTCCCCATCCAGGAGCTACTTTACCATATTCCGAATTCAATGGTTTCAATAACCCCCCTACACCAGTTCGTTTTGGACGAGATCTAGAACTACCCTCAACGCTTTGTGTAACCATAAATCCTATTTTGTATTCATTGAGATCTGTTGACTTTGTATACAATTTCATTGTAAATTAAGTAATCTTATCTCATAGATCCGTTGTGGTCTTGAAATTATATAATAATGGAAATAGCAACCCTAATTGCCATCTTTCTATCTGGTTTACTTGTAAGTTTTACTGGGTATGCCTTATATACTGCTTTCGGGCAACCTTCTCAACAACTAAGAGATCCATTCGAGGAACACGGGGACTAGTTGAAGTAATGAGTCTCCCAATATTGGGAGACTCATTACTTCAAGTAAGATAATGAAAAATCATTTCATCTTTTTAGTTGGAACTTTAGGTGGTTCTCGAAAAAAGATAGCGAAAAAAATTATCCCTAGAGTCGAGACTAAGAGGAATGTATAAACCAATGCTTCCATAGATTTGATTGTGGTTTACAATTATAGCTTCCGTACCTGTTTATTTGGAGCCATCTCCTGGATTAAAGAAGGAGCAAGACCCAAAGACAAGTCGTCGATTCAGATCCAAATTTCTCCGATAACCCATGTCAAAAAATAGATAAGGGAGCAATGTTGTATCAAACTACTTGTCTTTTTGTAGTTGGATCCCCTAGTTTTTGGAATGCTCCAAATTCTACTTGAGCGTCCAAATCTGGATCAATACCAGCAAAAACATCTCTGAACAGGGTTCTAGCGCCATGCCAAATGTGCCCAAAGAAGAAGAGCAGAGCAAATGAAGCATGTCCAAAAGTAAACCAACCCCTTGGACTACTACGAAAAACACCATCGGATTTCAAAGTAGCACGATCTAATTCAAAGATTTCACCCAATTGAGCACGTCTAGCATATTTTTTAACAGTAGCGGGATCACTATAACTGACGCCATTGAGTTCGCCGCCATAGAATTCAACAGTTACACCTACTTGCTCGACACTATACTTCGATTCCGCCCTTCGAAAAGGAACATCGGCTCTAACAATTCCGTCACCGTCGACCAAAACAACTGGAAATGTTTCAAAAAAAGTAGGCATACGACGCACAAAAAGTTCACGGCCTTCTTTATCTCTAAAGACAGGATGCCCTAACCACCCAACAGCGATTCCATCCCCGTTATCCATCGAGCCCGCTCTGAACAATCCCCCTTTTGCCGGATTATTCCCAATGTAATCATAAAAAGCTAATTTTTCAGGAATTTTAGACCAAGCTTCGGATAAACTTTGATTCTCGGTTAGCCCAGCAACAACTCTTCGATATATTTCTTGCTGGAAATATCCCTGATCCCATTGATAACGAGTGGGACCGAATAATTCAATCGGAGTAGTTGCTGAACCATACCACATAGTTCCAGCAACAACAAAAGCCGCAAAAAAGACAGCAGCAATACTACTGGAAAGGACGGTTTCAATATTTCCCATACGCAATCCTTTGTATAGACGTTGTGGCGGACGGACACTAAGATGAAATAGTCCCGCTAATATGCCCAATGTCCCTGCTGCAATATGATGAGAGGCTATTCCTCCCGGAGCAAAAGGATCAAAACCTTCCACACCCCACGCTGGATTTACAGATTGGACCTTTCCGGTTAGTCCATAAGGATCGGATACCCAGATTCCAGGGCCGTACAATCCTGTTACATGGAATGCGCCAAACCCAAAGCAAGCCACTCCTGAGAGAAATAAATGAATTCCGAAGATCTTGGGCAAATCCAAAGAAGGTTTTCCTGTACGTTCATCAGTAAATATTTCTAGATCCCAATACACCCAATGCCAGATGGCTGCCAAGAAGCACAATCCAGAAAACACAATATGTGCCCCGGCCACACCTTCGTAACTCCAAATACCCGGATTCGTTATAGTTCCGCCTGTGATAGTCCAACCGCCCCATGAATCGGTTATTCCTAAACGAGTCATAAAGGGTATAACGAACATACCCTGTCTCCACATTGGGTCGAGAACAGGGTCAGAGGGATCAAAAACTGCTAATTCATATAGAGCCATCGAACCAGCCCAACCAGCAACCAGAGCCGTATGCATTATATGGACAGCCAGCAAACGACCGGGATCATTCAATACGACGGTATGAACGCGATACCAAGGCAAACCCATGGAAAATACCCCTTTATCTAGACACTATGTAACTTTATTGCATTGGAAAACTATACTATGGACCTCCCCCTTTCAGTGCATTATCTGAGAGAAAGGATTAATCAGTCTTTTAGTAATAATAAAGGAACAATTCTAATTCTGTTCGTAGGAACAAAGAGAAGCAAATCTATTTTATACCCGATAAGTACCAATACGCAATGGGGGGTTGATATCATTTTATATGGTCGTATTCCTTTATCTTTCAAAGTGCCTCAATTTTTGTTATTTTATTCATTCTGTCTTCCTTGAGTTTATTTATAAATTTATCTAATCTATGGCTAAAATAGAGGAGAAAAGACAATATTATTAAAAAAATAAACCCATTATTACGATTCCACATCAAAGTGAGATATAGTACTTCATTTGTTCTTTCGTTTTATGCCTATTGGTGTTCCAAGAATACCCTTTCGAAATCCTGGGGAAAACGCTTCATCCTGGGTTGACATATAGCGCGACTTGTCAGATAGAGTGGGTCATATGGGATTTCCCCGTTTTCTCCCCCGATTGAGATATCCTTCTGCTTCGCCCAAAAAGGATTGATCGAATCATCCAAAATTTGGAGCGTGAAGTGCAATGAAATAAAATAAGATTTTTTTGTTGGGAGGTATCCAGATTTATCTATTAGAATAAAATTTATGGTTGGCTTGTTTGGACTAATAAAAAAATGCGGTATCCAGGCTCCGTTTAGAAAAAACCCAATTGGTAATAGATTCTCTATGATTACTACTTGTATCATATTTGACTTTTTTTATTAAATTAAAGTCATTTCCAACTGTTAATCAAAATTACGTGACTAATATATCAATACGTCGAATATTTGACGGAAGACATGAAATGAATTGAAAAAAAAAGAAGTCTTCGCAAAAAGACGTGGTAATGGGGCCTTTTGCTCTATATGTGCAAATAAAAATCGGGTGGATCTTTACTCGGAGTAGAGCATAAACCTAAAAGAATTGAAGAGGACCATTCAGGAACAAGAGAATGACATCGTGATTTAGATTGGATCTCGATGAAACAATACATCAAAAAGAAGTTAGTTCGAAAAGTTTAGTAAATGCCCCCTTTTTTAGGTAAACAGGCCAAAACTTATTTTTCAAGAAAAATGGAAGAAAAATTTCTTCGTTAGAATAGAAAATTAGAAAGAGCCTCTTAGGAAAAAAGAAGGAGAACTAGGATCTACACATTGATTCTTATTTGTTTTCGCGGTTTTTGTTGAACCGTATGCATCAAAGGATGCATGTACGGTTCCGAAAGGATCGAATTTTATCCTAATCAACCGACTTTATCGAGAAAGATTACTTTTTTTAGGCCAAATAATTAATACTCATCTCGCGAATCAACTTATTGCTCTTATATTATATCTAACTATGGAGAGTGATACCAAAGATCTTTATTTGTTTATCAACTCTCCAGGCGGATGGGTAATACCTGGAATAGCTATTTATGATACTATGCAATTTGTGCGAACGGATGTACAGACAATATGCCTGGGATTAGCCGCTTCAATGGGATCTTTTATCCTGGTCGGAGGAAAAATTACCAAACGTTTAGCATTCCCTCACGCTTGGCGCCAATGAGTTTTTTTTTTTAGAGAAAAAAGACTATGCCTTCACCATATAAAATATTTTTCAGTAATAATAGCATGGCACTTCGAATTCGATAGAAACAAAATTGTATTGTTTTTGAAAAAACAATTAAAAAAAAAAAATCATTAAATTATGTATCGAAAGAGTAGTATGAAAAAGGGTATTGCCGATTTTTTCTTATCTATCGGAGGCCCGTTTCAGTGTCACAAACTTTTTTTTGTTTTCACACCCAAAGCCAAAGAAAGGCTATTTTGGATATGTTCGAAAAGAAAAGAATACGAAAAAAAGAAACTTTGGGATTGCTGACTCACAAATGAAATAAAAAAAAAATAATAAAGATATAAAGCAACGGAACCGTCATAGTATTTTTTTTTAACTCCTAAAAAAAAGAAAAAGGAAGGGCGGTTATTAGATCATTTACCAATCTGGGTCTGATCTATTAAAGAGCCGTATGCAATGTGCAAACCATGCATGTACGGTTGGTCAATTCTATCGTTTTTTCTTATTTTTTTTTCTTATTCTTTCTTTTTCTTTTTATCTTCTACTGCCTTAATCATGAAAGATCGAATAACCATTTATTATGTTCTATCATTAGGGTAATGATCCATCAGCCTTTTGGTGGTTTTTTTATGGCACAAGTAGGAGAATTTGTCCTGGAAGCGGAAGAACTGCTGAAGCTGCGCGAAACCATCACAAGGGTTTATGTACAAAGAACGGGCAAACCCTTATGGATGGTATCCGAAGACATGGAAAGGGATGCTTTTATGTCAGCAACAGAAGCCCAAGCTCATGGAATTGTTGATCGTGTAGCGGTTGAAAAATAGCAAAGATTTCACACAAATCACATTGAAAATCCAGTTTCATTTAAAATCCAATTTTGAAATTTTAATATTTAACAGTTTAATAGTTTCTATTTAGTATATTAAATTTACTAAAATTTATATTTAGAAAAATATATTATATTAAAAGAAATCATAATCATCCGGTTAGGATCAATCTAAACCACCCCCGTTCGATATATGATTCAGATACGATTTCGATGCCAACTCTTAAACAACTTATTAGGAATACAAGGCAGCCAATAAAAAATGTCACGAAATCCCCCGCTCTTAGGGGATGTCCTCAGCGCCGAGGAACATGTATTCGGGTGTATGTGCGACTCGTTCAGATCCTGGATTGGGACAAAAGAAAAAAATTCCAGTATCAGTGATCGGTACAGTACCAACGAATAGGATAGAATGGAGTTCCTCCATTCACGATCTAAAAAAAAGATCTACCATATCTTGTTATTGTGTATATTGTGGACTAAATTTTTGGTTTCCATTGGGACAAACACCTGTACCCCTTAATTTTTCAATTTAAGATGAAAAGAATTATCCATTGGTAGCAACTGATTATCCAGGGAAATTCTTTTTTATTTAAAAAGCAGAAAAATTATGCCCAGACTCTTGCAAGAACGGACTCAGAGGGTCAGCTACCCAAGGAATCTTCATAATTAAATACCGTTACTGTATTGGGTGGATCTCCTTGTGAAAGGTCTATTACTGGATAATCCCATGGGTAGAGTCAAAGAGTGTGAACTGTACAAGTTAATATATTGATTAAATGAAGAACGAAGAAAGCGACTCCGGTGTATAGAGAGGACCTTACCGTTTAATTTCAGAAGTAACCATAGAAACGATGGAACCCACCATTTCTTTATCCATTTATATTTACTGTGCTTTTTTTTCGAGACATTGATAAAATGCCTCAAACAAAATCGTGGTTGGGAAGGTTATTGTAGCAAAAGGCCATTGGAGTTTTTACCTTATACATTGGGAGACCCCGTTTTGTTAATTAATAGGCTAGCAAAGAAAATAAAGAGTAACTGAAAGAAAGCAAATCGATCAGTTATTACTCAAAGTTTCATTTATTCAATGACCAGAATTAGACGAGGATATATAGCTCGGAACCGTAGAACAAAAATTCGTTTATTTGCCTCAAGCTTTCTGGGGGCTCGTTCAAGACTTACTCGAACTATTACTCAACAGAAAATACGAGCTTTGGTTTCCGCTCATCGGGATAGAGATAGGCAAAAGAGAGATTTTCGTCGTTTGTGGATCACGCGAATAAATGCAGTAATTCGCGAGAGGTGGGTATCCTATAGTTATAGTATATTAATGCGCAATCTGTACAAGAGGCAGTTCCTTCTTAATCGTAAAATACTTGCGCAAATGGCTATATTAAATAAAAAAAGTCTTTATATGATTTCGAATGAAATAATAAAATAAGGCAATTGGAAGGAATCGCTCGAGATGCTTTAAATGGAGTTCCTGAACTCCGGGAAGGTAGAGTAGAAATTTGTATTATAGAATAGGATAGGATACAGTCGTTAAAATGAGCAAACACGTTCAATAAAAAAAGATTGATTCCTTGTTCTTACCCAATTCAATTCGTTTTTTTCTTACAACCTGTATTTTAAACAAAAAAGAAATCCTTATTTGAATTCGGATTGGGAGTTTAATTCTATTGAAGAGTAAGCCTATTGATTTGATTTCGGGTTCTAAGACCAGCAGTTCTAGCAGTCGACTCGCCTTTTTCAAATTGTTTTTCATTATTAAGAAAAGGTAACAAAGATAAAATACGAGCTTGTTTGATAGCAATAGTAATTAATCGTTGTTGTTTTAAGGTCAATCGATTTACCCGTCTAGATAAAATTTTTCCTTGTTCACTAATAAATCGACTAATTAAACTCATGTTTCTATAAGCAATTCGATCCCCCGATTTGATCGGGGGCAAACGCCTACGCAAAGAACGCTTGGATTTATGAAAAAGTCGCTTGAATTTATGCATGTTTTGTTTATTCCTTATTCAAAAAATCCTATTTCGTTTGATCAAATCTAAAATGATTTAGAATTAAGAAATAGAATTTTTTTTTGTTTTAGGGATTCTATATATTCTATGCTATTAATATATTAATTTTTTAATTTAATATATGTTTTATATTAATTATGTGTTATTAACTATCTAAGATATGGTTAATATCTCTTTTTTCAGGTTCCTTGAAGGAGTGACACGCAGGTGATCAATTCTATCTATTTCTTTATCTCCCCGTGAATTCGATGTTTGTAACAATAGGGACAGAATTTTCTCAATTCCAATCGACCGGGTGTATTGTGTCGATTTTTTTGAGTAATATATCTGGAAATGCCTCTTGATTTCTTATTAACACTAACACCCGGTCGAACACACCCAGTGCATTCCAAAATAACTCTTACTCGGGCATCTTTACCCCTGGCCATGAACCCCCTTTTTGGTTTTCTATTCACTTAACTGTTCTATTTTTCGACCTGAATCGAAGAAAAAGAAAGGAAAGAAAAAAATGGAAGTTGCGAGCTTGAAATCCAATTTATGAAAGATTTCGTTGCAATCAATATATTAATAATAAGTAATACAATGGGTTTAATTATTCTAAGTATTCCCTAGTTAGATTGAGAATTGAAGGAGAGTATTTCATTTAATAAGTGTATCTTTATGATACTGTTGCCATAGTCACATTTCCATTTTCGTTATCACTATTTAAGCCTGGGGCGAGTTCCCTGAGGTTCCCTGAGGTTGACTAAAATTTGATTCTTTCTCTTTTCTAACTTATTCTACTTCTTTCTAATAATAACTAATATCTAATATTAAAAATTTCTAATATTAAATAGAATATAATAATAACAAATAAATAGAATAAAAATAACAAATAAATAGAATAAAAATAGAATAATAAAACAACGAAGAAAAGAAAGAGTAGGGAGGGGAGAAGTACTAGTCACAGATATTACGTTCTATCTCTAATCTTCTTCAATCCCTCCTCTGCCAACAGTTAGACCAATAAAATAACTAGAATGAAAAAAAAGGGAATGTCAACGCATCTGGGAAAAAACGATTAATCTCTATCAATAGACCTGCTAAAGACCCAAACCATAAAGTGCTTAATACCGGTGCCGCGGAGAGATATGTTTTTAGATCCCGCATTTTAGAACCTCCTGCTTTATTGTAATACATAAACAAAATAGCTATATGATCAAATGTATATGTAATTAGGAACCACCTGTATTTGTACATGGACTCCCTAATTCCAATGGAAATGTGCAAGGATTTAGTAGCTAAGATTTGCCTCTTCTTTTCTAAAATCTTAAAAGAACAAAAAGAGGGTCCCTTCCGCCTGAACATTCAGCAATTTGAAGGTGGTTTCGCAATTTGAAGGTGGTTTCATATATATATATATATATATTTCTATTTCATACGTGTGTCGATTTTTTATTATATGTTATCTGATATGAGACCAAAGACAAAGAATAAATCGAAATATCACCTTTCTCTGTAAATAAAGAGAAAGATATGGAAAACAAAATGGGGATTCTCTACAATGATACTGTAAATTAATCGAAAGGGGTGTAGCGCAGCTTGGTAGCGCGTTTGTTTTGGGTACAAAATGTCACAGGTTCAAATCCTGTCATCCCTACTTATTTCTTCTCCTCGGAACATTAACGAGAGATCAATTGAGATCGATTCAAAATTGGACATAGACGATCTTTCATTATATCCTGCTATATAGGATAGCATATGTAGGCGCATGCAAGATGTGTTGGAGCTACAAAAAGAATCCCTTTCCTGACATTCGTTTTTTATTGTGGTAAGAAAGCGCTCTTAGTTCAGTTCGGTAGAACGTGGGTCTCCAAAACCCGATGTCGTAGGTTCAAATCCTACAGAGCGCGATTCCGTTCTTGTTTTTTGTTAGGTCAAAATTACATGGCAATAATGGAACAGGCTCTCAATTTGACCTTTTCAGGATTAAAGTAAAGAAAGAGCACGGTCAATCAAAAAAATGGACCTTAATTAATCAAAGGTCCAGCTGATCACCACGTCTATATTGTAAATATGCAGTTACAAATAACCCAGCCAAAGTAATAGGAATTAGACCTAAGACGATTCCAAATAGAAAAACTTCAATCATTTCCATTTTTTCTTTGAAAAGAGAAAAAGAAAGGTAATATCTATCCTTAAATATTAATCTGTATTACTCATGAATCTCAATGACCCAGAATTGAAAATTTGCACCTATAGAATAGATGGAATACTGCAGAAATTTTTCTTTTTATTTTATGAATTGCTCATTCAATTCATTCTAAATAAGTCGTATCTTACTCAGACCAATAAATAGAACGGAGGTTATAGTTAAAGCCGCTAGTAGAAAACCGAAATAACTAGTTATCGTAGGCATGAAGAAGCTAAAGGAAATATGCTATTTTTAGACATATGCTTGTAAAGTACTTGCCTAAGTAGATGTTTTTAAGGGACTTCCTTAAATATATGTTCAAATTTTTGAAAGATAAAGATACGAGAATAAGAAAAAATACCAATTGAACGAATAAGTTCAAGTGAAAGTTTTTGAATTTATCAATTAGAATCAGTCGAGGTTCTAGACGGCAATAACAAAAATAGAGTGACAAAGGGAAAAAAATTCATCATCTGTAACAGCTATTCATTCCCTAATTCCGAATCAAGAGATTCGTTGGACAATTCTTAAAAAACTAATACTAATTTTTTAAATACTAATACGAACGAACCCGTCTTGTATAGTTTTATTCAAAAAATGAAACTTTCTTTGACTCACTATGGAATAAAATTTGAAAATCATTTCTATTTTTATTCTTTCTTTTATTTCTTATTTTTATTAAATGTATCGTGTATTTTTTCGAACGAAGTGTGGCCTTATATCTTTTTTCTAATGCTTTATACTTTGTTTACTTTAATTTTAACTCGTTAGAAGGCCCAGTCATACAATATCTCGAATGATAAGAAAAAGGG